TTCAGTTCGGTTATGTTATAGAAAAGGTTCTTTCGTTTTTTCCCTCCTGCCGAGAAAGCATTCATTCTCAGTTCATTTCTCAAAATACTTCAATTGGTACACGCAAGAAATAGGCTAATTCAGCAGCTTTTTGTTCAATTTCTCCGGGAGTTAAATTCTCATCAGTACGAGTCAAGGGCATAGCTCCCCGGCCTCTGATTTCCATATAAAGGACACGACGAGCATAAATACCCTCTTTGACTTCTATTCTGACGGACTGAATGTCTTTTATAAGGAATCGGAGGAAGATGCGACGATTTTTTCCAGGAAATCCCCAACGAAAAATACATACTATTCCTTCTTTTCTATCGAATCGATCATAACCACTACCTACATTCCACAAAATTGTGCACCACAAATAGGAGCTAATAAAGAGACCCGCGATCCCATAGAAAGACATCACGATCCCTTGTGGAAAAAAAATGATTTGCTGAGCGGGAAATAAAGATATCAAATTTCTACCAAGATAACTGGAAGTTCCAACCAGTAAGAATCCTAATGAACCTAAAAAAAGGATAAAGGCCCAGCAGAAATTACTTGTTTTTCGAGACCCTGTTATAAGTTCTATCCATATACGTTCTGATCGCCAACTCATACTTAATCCATTTGCATTTTATTGGAATTGAGAGAATAAGCCAAATGAAAATGAATTTGACTTTACTCTTTTTGTTTCCGAAATAACTCTCATCAACTAGCACTATTTTGATGTGAACCTTTAGGAATAATTTAATTCATCAAATTCAAATTGGTTAGATCTAAAATAATAACATCCCCTTCATATGATTCCCTTATAGATATCGCCATACATATAGATACATTGACTTTACATTTCAGACATCCGCCGATCCTGATCTATTTGAAAATAGCTAGAATTCGTTTACCCATATATCATTTTCTGCATGCATAAGAGCTCTTTCATTTATGTTCGGCGTAACCCCATATTAGAATTAGACCATATTCCACTAAATAGATATCTGTGTTATGATACAAATCTAAGTTTTGAAAAAAAAATGGCTGAGATTTAGTCCCATCGGATTTAAACAATCTTATTTTTTTGAACATGAAGAGATAAAGAAGCCATTGCAATTGCCGGAAATACTAGGCCTACTAAAGGCACAAAAATAGAGGGAAAGTTGAAAGTTATCATAAAATGGGGTACCTCGATTTACTAGTTGTACCTGTTATTGTTATATTGTTATAAAGATATCTTATAATAATTATAATTCTTAATATTATTAATTAAATAATAATTCTAATTAGTATAGACCTAAGTATATATCTAAGTGAGTATATCTAATAAGTGCAAGCAATGTAGAACTAAATAAATGGACTTATTCATCTTTCTATGTGAAATATATGTATGATAATCAACTTTATTATTATTCTTCTTCTTTATTATTATTCTTTTGTTGGTGTCTTTTAATTTAATAATTTCTTACAAATTACTGAAAGATTCGTTAGAATCCGATTCAATCAGGGATTCTTAGTCAAAATGGGGATTCTTGTTAGATATAGAAAGATAGAAAACACTCTTTTTTCTATATTTGAATTATATGTATATAGGGAAGATGAAATTCGTCAAATAAAACGAATTTCACGAACGGAGGAATTCACTCTTTTATCTTGTTAATAGAAGTTCCCTGATTACTAATCAAGAATATAGGTAAAAAAAAAAAAAGAATTATACGCAACTTTTGATTCTTTCTACAATTAGATCTTATACCACCCCAAAACCTATTCTGATGATTTTGATTCTGATAAACTAACTACTTGTTTGCTACAAATAAAATAATTGAACTTAATGCTCTACTTGATTGAATTTTGATTCAAAGGAAAGAAAGCGTGGAGCTCAAATAACTCACTCAGAACGCCTTTTAAAGGATTACGTGGTACGATTAGATCGAATAAGCCCTTCTGGAATAAATATTCGGCCGCTTGAGAACCTTCAGGTACTGTTTTATTCAATGTTTGTTCAATTACTCTTTTACCCGCAAATGCAATGTAGGCATTGGGTTCGGCAATAATGATATCCCCCAACATACCAAAACTAGCCGTCACCCCACCAGTAGTAGGTGATGTAAGGATTGATACATAGAATAACTTTTTATTTGATTGATAATCATATAAAGCAGAAGATATTTTAGCCATTTGCATCAAGCTCAAACTTCCTTCTTGCATGCGTGCCCCTCCGGAAGCACATACTATAATAAGAGGTAAAAAATTATTGGTAGCATACTCGATCAAACGGGTAATTTTCTCCCCAACTACGGATCCCATACTACCCCCCATAAACTGAAAATCCATAACCCCAATTGCTGTGGGAATACCATTTAGTTGTCCTATGCCTGTTTGAACAGCCTCAGTTAATCCTGTTTTTCTTTGATAAGAATCGATACGCTCTTTATAAGGCTCCTCCTCCGAATGAAATTCAATGGGATCTAGAGAGACCATGTCTTCATCC